AGAAAAGTTGCAGAAGATGTTAATCGTAAATAATAAGATTGTTTACGAAAAAAAACTAATAAAAATTCACATTCAAAAGCATAAGAATTGTATAGTAATCGAAATAGTCTTTTATTTTTATTTGAAAAAACAGAAATAGATTTGTTCTGAGTAATGAGAAGACTATTACAATTATGATATTCATGAAGAAAGAATCGCAATAAATGCAAAAAAGGAATATCTTGAATCCGGCATTGAAGGATTTGAACCAAGATTTCCATATGGATGGGATGAGGTATTAGTATATCTGAAACATAATTTAAATGTGAGAATTTGTCCTCTAAAAAGGGAAAAATTGAATGAATAGATCGTAAATTATGATATTTTGGTATTTCTTTTTCTTCACAAAAAGATACTAATCGGAGCGAGAATGGAATTTCTACAATAATTGTAAGACTTTCTGATATAATTTGAGAATAAAAATGAGAATAAAAAAACGTGTTGTGCCCAAGGAATCTATTTTGGTTAAAATCATTAGAAATCAAATAATTCTGTTGATAGATTCGAATAATTAAACGTTTTACAAGTGCTAAACTAGATTTATTGTCATAACCAAGAATTTCCACGGGTTCGTAAAAAATAGAACTATTTAAACCATGATCATGAGCAAGTGCATAAATATACTCTTGAAAGAGAAGCGGATATAGAAAGTGTTGTTGCCGAGATCTATCTTTTTCTAAATATCGTTGTAATTCTTCCATTGACTTACATTTCTACTTGAACCAGAAACCATAGCCATTTCTTGGGTTATCAAATTATACATAGTGCAATATGGTCAGAACAGAGTATGTATTATGTATGAAAAAAATATATACTCCGGAAACAGAGAGTCCAATCAACAGATCTTTTTCTTCCCCCCTTCTATTCAAGGGGTTATCTTCGTTAGAATTAACGGAGGGTCAAAAATCTTTTATTTTAGCAACCGGATCGCTCTTTTGACTTTGGAACAAATTTTTGATCAGTATACTTTTTCTTCTACACATTCGTTTCCAATCCATAATAGAGAATAGTTAGAATTTATTAAAAAAAAAAAGAATAAAAGGTCCACTCATAGGAGAACCCTTCCCCGCATCAGGCACTAATTTTTTTTTAACGTCTAATTAGATCGGGTAATTATTCAAATTAAGAATAGAAGCTCGTTGCTTTTTTTACCAGAATTGGAGCCGTAAGGCTCTATCCATTTATTCACTAGACCCAACAGTAAATGTGAATTTCCTTTGTCCTTCTCAAAAAATAAAAACAAAATTTTGTAATGATCTGGTAAGGAGAAACTCAAAATTCTACTAAAAAAGAATAAGAATATAATAAGAAATTCCATTTTCTTATTACGACATGCTGTTTTTTCCATCCATTACCTTTCAGGATCAGTCGCGGTCTTATAGACTCTACCAATAGTCTGGACGAATTCGTTGCTTCATCCAAATGTGTAAAAGATCATAGTCGCACTTAAAAGCCGAGTACTCTACCGTTGAGTTAGCAACCCAGATAAATAGAATATGCAGATATGATCAAAAAAAAAAAAAAAAAAGAAATAAATGGAATTACACTGTACAACTACGTCAAAACATTAAAACATTGACGTAACAAGAAATATAAAGAAAAGATTTTATGATCAATTATAAACTAAACACCAAAATAGCAAAATGAAGAGATCAGATCGGATTAAAAAACAACGGATTCCCCGTAGAAATCTCAAAATTTACAGACCGTCCGTCCTGTCCTTTTTTCTCCAAATTTTGAGATTCTCATGAAGAAAATACATCTTGTATAACAGTAAATCTCGCAAACCAATCATTTGACTGAAGTAAAGGAAAAACAGATGGGGGATCAGAATAAAGAGATCCATTTATCTACGATCGAATTATATTTGTTCGATACAGCATTGTCAATACGAATAGAATGTTGAGAAAACAAATTCAATTAATTAAATAAATCAAATAAGGATTTGTGTTGGATTGGCACAACATAAATAAGAAATTTAGATAAAAAAAAAAAAAAATAATAAATTTTAAATAAAGTCAAATAAATAAATATGAATAGAACAAGAAAAGAGCAAATTATGGGTAAATTGAAATTCAATAATTATTTACAAATAGATACTAGTTACCTATACCCCCCCTTTTTTTTTTTTTTATTGTTTTTCTTTATAAAGTTCTTTCTTTAACTTTCAATAATTCTGCCTTCCTCAAAATATCATGAACCGTTCCTGTAGGTTGAGCACCTTTTTCAAGGAAATAAAGAATAGCAGGAACGTTTAAATAAGTTTGATTCTTTATCGGATTGTAAAAACCGACTTTTCGAAGATCTCTTCCTTCTCTTCGGGATCGAACGTCAATTGCAACGATTCGATAGATCGCTCATTGGGATAGATGTAGATAAACAATACCCCCCCTAGAAACGTATAGGAGGTTTTATCCTCATACGGCTCAAGAAAAAATGATTCTAATTCTGTATATAATGACAAATAGATCCATAAAATCATGAAGTAGACTATCATTTGAGTCGTTTTTTGCTCTTAAATTATATTACAGAAAAAAAAAAAAAGAAATATCATTTATACTCATAACTCAAGTTGGGTAATTCTTAAAAAGTTCGAAAGGAAATCCTTAACTATTTCTTGAGCCGTCTCTAACCTATTTTGTTTGTCTCGTCTAGAGTTTATTTTTATTCCTCATTATAATAAAAATATTGAAACAATTGAAAATAGTATTTACTTGTTCCAGAATCCTTTCTCTTTGCTTTGTAAAATCATTGGGTTTAGACATTACTTCGGTGATCCTTACTCTTTTTCAAAATGGCAGCAACATACCTTTTGTTTTTTGTTATTTCTTTTTATGGAAAAATAATACGAACGATTGATTCCAATATAATACACTTTTCGTTTGAATCGAAAAGGTTTGACCAATTCCAACAAATTTGGCTTTGTTTTATGTTTTATCGTATTTCAAATTCTAACAAATTTGAAACCTTCGATTTATATATGAAAAATATACTTACAAAGTTGGTCTAACTTATTAATTGTTACTAACCCTAGATTTTTCCCCCCGATAAATGAATCAATACTTTTTGCTCGAGCTCCATAATGTACTATTCCTATTTACCAAACCAATATAAATTAGGCTAGGTTCCTAACAGGAACAGAACAAACTATGTCGATTCGAGAGCATCTTCATTCCGATAGAAAATGGCGGATGTAAGAATCCACAGCGAATCATGTCTTTCAAGTCGCACGTTGCTTTCTACCACATCGTTTCAAACGAAGTTTTACCATAACATTCCTCTAATAAAAATTCGAACCAGTATGGAATTGATTCAATATGGAATCATGAATAGTCATTGGTTCAATGGTATATAATACTTTACTATGTATCTGTGGATAATAGATAGAAAATAGTTATCCGGAAAAGGCTTATAAAGTTATTTTACCCCCAATTCCATGATATGTATCATTTATATGATTCATATCATGGAATTTCGAAAAAAAAAGATCCTTTTTTTTTTTTTTCGAACAAATAAATTCTAAACACCAAAAGAACGGATTTTCGATTCCGGAACAAAATCAGTTATTAAGCAAATATTACACTATTCTGATGACTCGAAAAGGTCGGAAGTTTCTTTATAATATAGATTTTTCACACTTCTTTCTTCAAGTACCAAGAGTTCATAAAAATGAAGTAAAAATCGTTTTTTGTTTTCATATTTCATATTAAGTATGGAATAGAAAAAGTCTCGTGTAAGGTAAGATTAATAAGATTAAAATCTTTATTTTTTCTTTCAGATGAAAGAGAAAATAAGAATAAAGAAGAAAAGCATCTTTTCGTACCCATCATATACAATGAACAATTATTATTGGGGGGGATCATGGATATTTAAAGAATCAAAGACCTTTTTACTTAACCAAAGAACCACTGTTACTGAAATAGAACAATACATAATATATATTATACAATATTATACATAAGACTTGTTTATTTTATACAGACGGATTTTTTTTTTTTTACTTCAGATTCAAAAATCTTTCCATCAATTTCATAAAATAGAACATAAAGTTTTTCTAAGCCTAAGTAACTAACTTCAACATGAATTATGAAATTATGATATAGTACAAGCATACTCTAAACGGAAATGATCCACCCCAAATTCTTCTTTGAATTTTGAATCCAAAGAAATATCTTTATTTCTACCTGTACCCTCGATTACATTTGTAAGAAACAAAACGAAAGAAAAGATAAAATTCTTAGAATTTTTCCTAGAATTCAAAACAAAGGGGTGGATCACATTGTATCAAGATTAAACAGAAAATTGTTAAAGAAAAGAATCTTTCGTTTCTGATGGAGACGCTCTGGGACGGAAGGATTCGAACCTCCGAGTGACGGGACCAAAACCCGCTGCCTTACCACTTGGCCACGCCCCATTTAGATTTCTATTCGACACTAATAAAACTAATATAAATATAATACTTAGTATTGATCATTCGTCAATCCTAACCTAAATACGTATGAAATACGTTGTTGCTAGGATTTAACACATGTAAATATAGAATCAAAAAAATTATTGATCATTACATCAAATTCAATTAAGATATTGTATGAAACTATAATTCCTTGTATTCTCATTTGAGAATGAAAGGAAAGATTTTTGGATTTTGGTTGAGTTCGAAGAAAAAGAAGAATTGTTTGACCCACCTTTTCATTTTTCCCTCATAAAAGGAACTCAACCAAAATCCAAAAATCTAATCTACAAGAATAAAATGTTTGTTATGCTTAATCTCTTTAGTTTAATCTGTATCTGTTTTAATTCTACCCTTTATTCGAGTAGTTTTTTCTTCGCCAAATTGCCCGAGGCTTATGCCCTTTTCAATCCAATCGTAGATGTTATGCCCGTCATACCTGTACTATTTCTTCTCTTAGCCTTTGTTTGGCAAGCTGCTGTAAGTTTTCGATAAAATCTTTAATACTCTGCAAAATTCATGATTTATCCGAAAAAAAAAAATTCTAAAACTGAAAATTGATAAGATCGGATAAGTCTTATATTATGAACCCTCGATTCAAAAATCAAAATTATTGTATATTGAATTGAATAACTGCAGTGAGAAATTTTGATCAACTTATTTCCTCGTTCTGACCTTCCAGTAAACAAGGACTTTCTAAAGACCCCACAATAGCTAATAATGGATATGGCAAAAAATTTTTGGTAATGAAGGAATCAGAATATTTCTGATTACGAATAAATTCGTGAAAACTACTTTTTTTTTCAAGAAAAGACTTCATTTTGGGGGTGTTATGTCAAAATGGTCTATGTGAGAAAAAATGGGCAATCTATTTCCCTTTTCAAAAAAAAAAATCTTGGAGATTGTGTAATGCTTACTCTCAAACTCTTCGTTTACACAGTAGTGATATTTTTTGTTTCTCTCTTCATCTTCGGATTCTTATCTAACGATCCGGGCCGTAATCCTGGACGTGACGAATAAAAAAAAATATTTTGAGTTTTTCTTTACTTTGTTTTATATATTCCACACATTTACCTATGATGAAAAAATCAAAGGATCGTTAAAATTCGAAAATCTGAAGTGATCGGAGGGGGCGGAGAGAGAGGGATTCGAACCCTCGGTACGAATAACTCGTACAACAGATTAGCAATCTGCCGCTTTAGTCCGCTCAGCCATCTCTCCCAATTCAAAATTTAAAAATTTTTCTGTGATGTGACGGGTAAAGTAAAAAAGATTGAAAAAAAAAAACCTCATTTTCTTTCTTTATTATCTTTATTATAAGGATAAAATATAGATAATAATATATATTCATATTCAATATAGATAATAATATATAAAATATCCACGAATTTGAATTTGATCAGTAATTCAATTTAGATAATGATTCGAAACAGATATCTTATCTCCAATATAATAGATATAGAAAGAATACCTTACTTCGTTTGATTTTGTAAGAAGGGTTCATTCCCCCGGCCTGGTGTAAGTACTGGCCGGGCCATTACATTTTTTCTTTTTTTTTTCAAGTACCCCCCCCCTCAAAAAAAAAAAAAAAAAAACCACAAGCAAGACTAAAGTCTCAATGCTAGAATTTTGATGATTCCGATGCTATCTTGATTGTCTTCCTTTGTTCGACAAAGGGTCCATTCGTATATAATAATGGATATATAGCGGGTATAGTTTAGTGGTAAAAGTGTGATTCGTTCGATTAATAACTTAAATAGTTAAGGGGTCTTTCGGTTTTTTCATATTCCGATTAAAAAAACTTTATTTCTTAAAAGGGTTTCGTCCTTTTTCCCCCAATAGCATATTTGAGGAAGAATATACATTCTCACGATTTGTATCCAAGGATTCATTCAAAATTGAATAAAAATGGGATTATAGAGTCGCGAAGCATAATTTTTTTTGAATTGGATCAAATCTTCCAATTCAATAAGTATGAGTAAAGGATCTATGGATTAAGATACAAAACAAAAGTTTATTTCCAATCGTAACTAGATCTTCCATTTTTTTTGTTGTAAAGATTGAAGCCAAATAGCTAGAAAAAAAATGGTTTTGGTTTACTAGAACCGTCGGCATATTGTTTTAGCTCGGTGGAAATCAAATTCTTTTCCTCAAGATCCCTCAAGTAGAAATAGGGAACGAAGTAACTAGATTAGATGGATTTGGTATAATCCCACTCCTCTAGAGGGATCATCTAGAAAGCGAGTCGCTTTGGATGGATTTAACAAGAAAAGCTGACATAGATGTTATGGATATAATTTCTTTCTCTGGGAAAATATGAATCTTCCATAAAGGAGCCGAATGAAACCAAAATTTCATGTTCGGTTTTGAATTAGAGACGGCTCAAGAAATGATCAATCAACGTCGACTATAACCCCTAGCCTTCCAAGCTAACGATGCGGGTTCGATTCCCGCTACCCGCTCCATTCTATATTCCTTATTCTACATGGATCATCCATTAGGATATGTATTCTTTTTTTTACCTAAAATATTTTCCATGTAATCTCCTTTTACCCAACAAGAAAAAGGGAGAATACGAAAGAAGAAAATAGGAATGAAAGAAGGGCGTCCATTGTCTAATGGATAGGACAGAGGTCTTCTAAACCTTTGGTATAGGTTCAAATCCTATTGGACGCAATTTTTTTTTCATTTATTTTTGTTTTGAATTATGCGAATCAGAAATAGTTCTCAATGATAACTCTTGTACTAAGAATAAAATTAGAGTGATAAATTCATGCTTGTTCCTCAAGTAAAAACTGTTCGATCTGTTCCTGAATAGCTTCCTTCAAAAGGGTTTCCGCTTCCTTGGTGAATGTCTTGGTAGAAGATAGAATTTCTTGGAATTGAGGTTTATTCTTTTTTAAGTAGGTACGTAACTGAATGAGAAATTTCTTTACCTGTCCAATTTCTAACGAATCAAGATACCCATTCGTTCCAGTATAAATAGTAGCTATCTGTTCTTCCACCGTAAG